AATGATGAGCCTGACTAAAGGACTATCGTGATAGGATAAAACATGTAGTTAAAACTACCTTCATTACATCTAACAGAATCAAACTATCACCTTCAAGCATCAAAAGCCACCGTGCATCATACACCAAGATGTAAAATAAACCTCAACATAGAAAAGTAAGCTAAAATTAAGCTAATGGGTTCATACCCCATAAATAGAGTAAGCACTCTCTTCTCTAATGCCTAGTAACTCTACAAAAATCCTATTACTAATCACATTAGTAAGAGGTATATTAGTGTCAGTATCGTCAAACTCATGACTTGGAGCATGAATAGGACTAGAAATTAACCTAATATCATTTATCCCTCTGATATCTAACGTAAAAAACATGTACAATACAGAAGCCTCACTAAAATACTTTATTGTACAAGTACTCGCTTCGGCCACCTTACTATTTATAGTAGTAATGAAAACCCTAACAGAGGATTTATTTTCATTTGACAGAAATCCATATACGCCAATAATCATTTGTACCCCTCTCCTGCTCAAAAGTGGAGCCGCACCTCTTCACTGATGATTCCCAGGAGTAATGGAAGGACTAAGATGAGAAAACTGTGCACTACTAATAACAGTTCAGAAGGCAGCTCCATTAATATTAATGTCATACCTGATTGAAATGAACGCATTTACATTAAGAGTAATTATAATATCGACGATTGTAGGAGCAATTGGAGGTCTAAACCAAACCTCAATGCGAAAGATCTTAACTTACTCATCAATCAATCACACTGGATGAATATTGATTGCACTAACCACAAGAGAAAATTTATGATTAATATACTTCACAATCTACTCCACACTAGCACTAACAGTAGTATCCGCCATCAAATTATCAGGGGTATCATTTATCAACCAAACTATAATAACAAACAAGGAAACCACACTAATAAAGTTCATAATATTTACGTCCCTGCTATCCTTGGGAGGGCTACCCCCATTTCTAGGATTCCTACCAAAATGGATTGTCATTCAAGCAATAATCATAAACAACATAATCCCCTTAGCAACAATTGTGGTAGTAACGTCCCTAATCACCCTGTATTACTACCTAAAAATTTCATATTCGAGATTCCTAATCCTAAATACGGAACCAAAATGAAATATGAGGTCCCCCAAAAATAAAACAGGCAGAAACATTAGAGCAGTGGTCTTATCATCAATTTCACTGATAGGAATACTAGCATGTACCCTAATTGCCAACATTAGCTAAGCTATGAAGGCCTTAAGTTAAGTCAAACTAATATCCTTCAAAGCTATAAATAAAGGGTTTCCTTTAGGCCTTGATAAGTCCTTCAACTTACCCCTACAGAATTGCATTCTATAATCACAAAATGAATACAAGACCTAATAGTGGAAGAGCAACGTAAATGCCCCTAAATAGATTTACAGCCTATCGCCTACTTATTTGTCTCAGCCATTCCACTAATTTTCACCCGATGATTCTTCTCAACTAATCACAAAGACATTGGAACATTATATTTTGTATTTGGAGCCTGATCAGGAATGGTTGGAACATCACTAAGAATGTTGATCCGGACAGAGCTAGGACAGCCAGGGTCTCTAATTGGAGACGACCAAATCTACAACGTCATTGTCACAGCACATGCCTTCGTCATAATTTTCTTCATGGTTATGCCAATCATAATTGGTGGGTTTGGAAACTGACTTGTACCACTAATACTAGGGGCTCCAGATATGGCCTTCCCACGAATAAACAACATAAGATTCTGGCTACTGCCACCATCATTAACGCTACTCCTTGCTAGTAGAACAGTAGAAAGAGGAGTAGGAACAGGATGAACAGTATATCCACCTCTTGCCAGAGGAATTGCACATGCCGGAGCATCAGTAGATCTGGCCATCTTCTCCCTACACCTAGCTGGTGTATCATCAATTCTAGGGGCAGTAAACTTTATTACAACAACAATTAACATAAAGCCAAAGAGCATAAAGCCTGAACGAATCCCACTATTCGTGTGATCAATCGCCATTACTGCACTACTCCTATTACTGTCATTGCCTGTTCTTGCCGGAGCAATTACAATACTATTAACCGATCGAAACCTGAATACATCGTTCTTTGACCCTGCTGGTGGGGGAGATCCTATTCTATATCAACACTTATTCTGATTCTTTGGACATCCCGAAGTATATATTCTCATTTTACCAGGGTTCGGAATAATCTCTCACATTATTTGCCATGAAAGAGGGAAGAAGGAAGCATTTGGTAACCTTGGAATAATCTTTGCTATACTAGCAATTGGACTATTAGGGTTCGTAGTATGAGCTCACCACATATTTACAGTAGGAATAGACGTTGACACACGAGCATACTTTACATCAGCAACAATAATCATTGCCGTGCCTACTGGAATTAAGATCTTCAGCTGACTTGCAACTATATACGGGACACGAATAACATACAGAGCAGCATGCCTATGAGCACTAGGATTCGTATTCCTATTCACAATAGGAGGACTTACTGGTGTAGTATTAGCAAACTCATCAATTGATATCGTACTACACGACACTTACTACGTGGTAGCACACTTCCACTACGTCCTATCAATAGGAGCAGTATTTGCAATCATAGGAGGATTTGTACAATGATTCCCTTTATTCACTGGGTTAACTATAAACCCAAAATGATTAAAAGCCCAATTTGCTGTAATGTTCGTAGGAGTTAACTTAACCTTCTTCCCACAACACTTCTTAGGACTTGCTGGAATACCACGACGTTACTCAGACTACCCAGATGCATATACTACATGAAACATCATCTCATCAATAGGGTCAACAATCTCATTCGTGAGAGTAATGATATTCCTATTTATTATATGAGAAAGAATTACAGCCAACCGACTAATCCTATTCCCTACTCATACAAGTAATTCAGTAGAATGACTACAAAACTTCCCACCAGCAGAACACAGATACTCAGAACTACCAACAATCTCACTAACTAATTAATAATCCTCTAACGTGGCAGATAAGTGCGGTGGATTTAAGCTCCACAAATAAAGTTTTATACTTTCATTAGAAAGTACCAATGACAACATGATTAAATCTTAACTTACAAGATAGAGCATCCCCCATTATAGAACAATTAATCTACTTCCATGATCATGCCTTAATAATTATATTAATAATTATTACAACGGTATTCTACACAATAATTAGAATCATTCAAAACAAGCAAACAAGACGATTCATACTAGAAGGACAAATAATCGAAACCGTTTGAACAATTGCTCCGGCAATCATTCTAGTGTTTATTGCAATACCATCATTACGATTACTATACTTAATAGATGAAATTCATAATCCCGTACTAACCCTAAAAACAGTAGGACACCAATGATACTGAAGCTATGAATATTCAGATTTTACAAAGCTTGAATTTGACTCATACATAGTACAACAAGAAGATAGAAACCTAGATACATTCCGACTATTAGATACAGATAACCGAGTAGTACTACCAATAAATTCTCCAATCCGAATAATCGTAACAGCAGCAGATGTACTACACTCATGAACAGTACCAAGACTAGGAGTTAAGTCAGATGCCACACCAGGACGGCTAAACCAAGTAAGATTCTCAATTAATCGGCCAGGAATCCTATATGGACAATGCTCAGAAATCTGCGGGGCAAACCACAGATTCATACCAATCACAATTGAAAGAGTATCAACAAACCAATTTATTAATTGAGTATCAAAGATAAGAGAATCATCAGATGACTGAAAGCAAGTAATGGTCTCTTAAACCAGTTTATGATACCCTAGCAAGTATCTCTGATGAGGAAGGATTAGTTAAAGTATAACATCAGAATGTCAAACTGAAATAATCATAAAGATATCCTTCTATCCCTCAAATAATACCTATAGAATGAACACTACTATACATTACATTCCTAATAACATTCCTAATATTTAATATTATAAACTACTTCACACAAGCCCCAAGCCAAGAAACTAAAATGAAAAAAAGCATTGACACTAATAAAATTAACTGAAAGTGATAAGAAATCTATTCTCAATTTTTGACCCAACAACAGAAATCAGAAGACTTCCATTAAATTGAACAAGTACAGCAATTGGGCTACTGCTTATTCCAACAAGAATTTGACTAATCCCATCACGAAATAGAATAATAATTAGACTATTAATAAATAAACTTCACCAAGAAATAAAAACAATCCTGAGAAAGGGAAATGAAAATAAAGGAAATTCATTTATCTTAACATCCCTATTTCTTATGATCCTAATAAACAATTTCTTAGGACTATTCCCGTACATCTTTACCAGAACAAGACACCTAACACTTACCCTAACACTAGCACTGCCCCTATGAGTAAGATTTATACTATTCGGATGAATTAAAAATACCAATCATATATTTGAACACCTTGTCCCACAAGGAACTCCTACTATACTAATACCATTTATGGTTGTAATTGAAACAATTAGTAACCTGATCCGACCAGGAACACTCGCAGTACGACTAACTGCAAATATAATTGCAGGCCACTTACTACTAACCTTACTAGGAAATAACGGACCATCAATAAGCCACTCCATACTTACTGTATTAATCACAGCTCAAATCCTATTATTAATTCTAGAAGGAGCAGTAGCTGTTATTCAATCATATGTATTTGCTATCCTAAGAACACTATACTCTAGAGAAGTTAATTAATGTCAATACACGAAAATCACTCATTCCACATAGTAAATAAAAGACCATGACCGCTCACAGGAGCCATCGGAGCAATAACTATACTAATAGGGCTAATTAAATGATTTCATCAATATGATGATACCCTACTAGGAATTGGAGCAATCATCACTGTTCTAACTATAATTCAATGATGACGAGATGTAACTCGAGAAGGCACATATCAAGGATTGCACACAAAGGTAGTAACAACAGGGCTACGATGGGGGATGATCCTATTTATTGTATCAGAAGTCCTATTCTTCGTCTCATTCTTCTGAGCGTTCTTTCACAGAAGACTATCCCCTACAATTGAACTAGGATCAACATGACCACCTACTGGAATCCAACCCTTCAACCCACTACAAGTACCATTATTAAATACGGCAATTCTATTAGCTTCAGGGGTGACAGTAACATGAGCTCACCACAGACTACTAGAAAATAACGCTACACAAGCAACACAAGGGCTATTCTTTACCGTCCTATTAGGAATCTACTTTACAGCACTCCAAGCATATGAATATATTGAAGCACCTTTCACAATTGCAGATTCCGCATACGGATCAACATTCTTTATAGCAACAGGATTTCACGGACTACACGTAATTATCGGAACAACATTCCTGGTAACATGCTTACTACGACAGACTACCCTACACTTCTCGTCAAGCCACCACTTCGGGTTTGAAGCAGCAGCTTGATACTGACATTTCGTAGATGTCGTTTGACTATTCCTATACATCTCAATCTACTGATGAGGAAGATAAAATAATATTTATCTAATACAAGAATAGTATACTTGACTTCCAATCAAGAAATTTGTGAAAGCAAGATAAATAATATTAATAATTACAGCAACAGCAACACTAGCTATTCTACTATCAGCCGCGGTTATAATCCTAACCACCTTAATCTCAAAGAAAATAAACGAAGACCGAGAAAAGAGATCCCCATTCGAATGCGGGTTTGACCCAAAAAACTCTGCGCGGCTCCCATTCTCATCACGATTCTTCTTGATTGCTGTGATCTTCATAATCTTTGATGTAGAAATTGCATTACTACTACCAATACCAATTACTATAATAACCTCAAATATAAAATCATGAATAATAGTTAGATTTGTATTCCTATTAATCTTAATTATTGGACTATACCACGAATGAAATCAAGGATCCCTAGAATGAAGAAACTAATGGGACTATAGTTAACAATAACATTTGGGTTGCATTCAAAAAGTACTATACAAATAGTTAGTCTCAAAATAAGTGAGAAGCAAACATTTGCAATCAGTTTCGACCTGGTCTTAGATAAAAATTTATCCTTACTTTTTAACTGAAACCAAAGAGAGGTATATTATTGTTAATAATAAAATTGAATTAACAAATTCCAGTTAAGGAAGTGGACAGTAAAAGTGAATGCTGCTAACTTATCACTATAGCGGTTAAAATCCGTTTACACTTCTATTTATATAGTTTAGGAAAACATTACATTTTCACTGTAAAGACAAAGGAAAACTTTTATAAATAAATTACTCAAAGGTACATGTACCTCATCGACATCTTCAGTGTCGTGCTCTAAAATAAGCTATTCAAGTAGTAAATAAGAATAAACAACAAAATAACAACTCACATAACAAAGAAACCTAAAAACACCTTTAAACTGTTATACTGAAACCACTGATTAACCCTACCCAAATTGAAAAGTAGTCAGTATATACCCTGACCACCAAAATATTCTATTCAGCCAGAATCAAAAGCCTTAGTAGCAACATATCCAAGGCCCAAGGGCGCATAAGAAACACCATAAGTGGAAAAGAAAGGCATAAACCATATAGAACCTGCAAAAGAAGAAATAGGATACAAGCGCATAGAGAAGAGATTATCACTAAAGGAGAAACCAGCCATCTCATAACCGACCCAACCCCCTAAAAACAATACAAACAATGTAAGGAATTTCAAATAATAAGGCAAACAAATTATAGAAGGAGTAGGACAAATTAGTCACATAAGGGCCCCCCCACCAAAGACAGACATAACCAATAAACCAATCATACCAAACATTATATTATAATTAGTCTCAGACATAGAATAAGAAGAAAAGAAATTGAAATCACCACACATAACAAAATAAAATAAACGAAAAGAATAACAAACAGTTAAACCAGTAGATAAAAACAACAGGAAAAAGCCAAATACATTAACATAACTCATAGAAAACATCTCCAGAATAAAATCCTTAGAATAAAACCCTGCCAAGAAAGGCATACCACAAAGAGCAAAATTAGCAACCATTAAACAAGAGGAAGTAAAAGGTATATAAACAGACATGCCACCCATAAAACGAATATCCTGGGAGTCACCTATAGAATGAATAACACCACCAGCACATATGAACAACAAGGCCTTAAACAAAGCATGAGTTAATAAGTGAAAAAACGCCAAGGTAGAAAGACCAACAGAAATGGTTATAATTATAAGACCCAACTGTCTTAAAGTAGACAAAGCAATAATCCTCTTCAAATCATACTCAAAATTAGCCCCAAGCCCCGCTATAAACATGGTTAAACCAGAAACCAACAACAAAAATATATTTAATCAGTAACTAAAGGAAGGGCTAAAACGAATCAATAAATAAACACCCGCAGTAACCAAAGTAGACGAATGAACCAATGCAGAAACAGGAGTAGGGGCAGCTATTGCAGCAGGCAATCAAGAAGAGAAAGGAATTTGAGCACTCTTAGTTATAGCAGCCAGAACTACCAGAAAGGAAATTAACTCCATTTCAACAGAACCTGATAAAAAATCCAAATAGTAAATAAATCTCCAACTACCAAAATTAATTATTCAAGCAATAACCATCAACAAAGCAACATCACCAATACGATTAGATAACACAGTCAACATACCAGCACCATAAGATTTTACATTCTGATAATAAATTACCAGCAAATAAGACACAAGCCCCAGGCCATCCCAACCCAATAAGATACTAATCACATTAGGACTAATAATAAGGAACATTATAGAAACAACAAACATCAACACCAATATAATAAAACGAACAATATTTAAATCACCAAATATATAATCATCTCTATAAAGAATAACTAAGGAAGAAATAATAAATACAAACCCTATAAACAACAAGGAGATTCAATCAAACAAAAAAGTCATAATAATAGAACTACCGTTCAAAGTAATAATATTCCAATCAATAAAATAGACCAAATCACTTATAATAAAGTTAACACCCAAAAAACAACATAGCCAGCCAGATAAGAACAAGAAAATAAATCTGATAAAACAAATAGATATATACACAATCTAAAATACAAACTATATCACTGGCACCACAAACCAATATTTTCCACTTAAACTATTTAGATTATTGAATTAAACTATACTCAAAAAACAGTAACATCCACCTTCAAAATAATTAAGTTCAACGGGAATCAATGCAGAAACAGCAATAAAAACTCACGCACATAACCCAGAGAACAAGAATAAAGACCTGAATAAACAGCACCATGCTGGCTATAAGAATACAAATAGAGTGTATAAGCAGCTCTAAAAAAAGATAAAAGAATAAGAACAAGCATAAGACATCAAGACCAAGAAACCAAACTTGTTAACAAGCCGATTTCCCCAAGAAGATTAAGAGAAGGAGGAGCAGCTATATTACAAGATCTCAACAGGAATCATCATATAGTCATTCTAGGCATTAAATTAATTAAACCCTTACTAATTAAAAGACTACGACTACCAAACCGCTCATAAGAAATATTTGAAAGACAGAAAAGGCCAGATGAACACAAACCATGAGCCACCATCAGAGCAAAGGAACTACAGACACCTCAATAACTCAACGTTATAATGCCACCAATAACCATACTCATGTGAGCTACAGAAGAATAAGCAATCAATGACTTCAAGTCAGTCTGTCGCATACAAAATAAACTAACAAACAAACCACCAACCAATCTTAATGCAACCCAAATATAACCAAAACTAAACCCAAACTTGAACAATACAGGGAAAACACGAAGAAGACCATAACCCCCCAATTTCAGTAAAACACCAGCCAAAATCATAGAACCAGAGACGGGGGCCTCAACATGAGCCTTAGGGAGCCATAAATGAACTATAAACATAGGCATCTTGACTAAAAAGGCAAACACTATACAAACATAAAACAAACCCCCGCCGGCAAATCCATCATTACATAACAAATATAAACATAAAGAACCAAAAGAATTATAAACAAATAAAATACCAACCAATAAAGGAAGAGAAGCTAATAAAGTGTAAAACAACAAATAAATACCAGCCTGAACACGCTCGGGCTGGTATCCCCAGCCCAAAATTAAAAACAAGGTAGGAATAAGTCTACTTTCAAAGAAAACGTAAAAAGAAAGCAAGCCCACTCTTCTAAAGGTACAATACAACATAATAGTAAGAAAAAGAACAACAAAAACGAAAAAGCCAGGGAAATAACCCGAACGAAGAATGGACTCTCTAGCCAAAATCATAAGAACACAAATTCACAAACTAAGAAGAATAAGACCATAAGAAATTAAATCACAACCAAAAAGAGAGCCCAGATTACTTCAACAGAAAAAATAAGGAAAGGAAAAAAAGTAAATAAAAGAAACAGCAAATAACAAAGAACAAATCAACCATCAACAATTAGAGAAAAGGCACAAAGGGATCAAAAAAATAAGGAAACAAAGAAACTTTAACATTGAAGAACTCTATAAGATTGAAAGTAATCATTACCGTGACTACGAATTATAGAAACCAAAATAGATAAACCCAAAGAACCCTCACAGACAGAAAAAACCAAAAAATAAACAACAAAAAACAAACTGTAATTAAAATTACACAAATAAAAATAAAGAGAAAAATAAAGAACAAGAACTACAAACTCCAATCTCAACAAAGTAATTAACAAATGCTTACGACTTGAAGAAAAAGCCCAAATCCCACAAAAATAAACAACAAAAAAATATAATCACATTGGCATTAAACGTTTTAATAATTTAACAAAAATATTGGTCTTGTAAATCAAAAATAAGGATAAACCTTTTAAAACTTCAGAGGAAAAGCATCAAGCCATTTCATTAATCCCCAAAACTAATATTTTACATAAAATACCCCCTGAGATAACAAAACTACTTATATCAACAAGAACATTAACAAGCCTAATATTCACACAGATAAAACACCCATTAGCCATAGGAATAATACTATTAATACAAACAACAATGGTATGTATCATCAGCGGAACAATATACAGAAGATTTTGATTCTCCTACATCCTATTTATAATTATGGTTGGTGGTATACTAGTCCTATTTATATACATAACAAGACTAGCATCAAACGAAATATTCTCACCATCAAACAAAATATTAATAACTATAATAATATTAACGCCCGTAATAATCTACATCATACCTACAGTAACCAATAATAAAGAAATAAATATACACAACACAATACTAGAAAGAGAAGTCACAACCACAACAACCGTTATATATAATCAAATAATAGGAACCATAACAACCCTGCTAGTATTATATATACTAATAACCCTAATCGTAGTAGTAAACATCATTAACGTATCAAGGGGACCACTACGACACATAAATTAATGAATAAACCCATACGAAATAGACACCCCCTATTTAAAATTGCAAACAACGCCCTAGTAGATCTGCCAACACCATCATCAATTAGAGGATGATGAAACTTCGGATCACTATTAGGAGTTTGCCTAGTAGCACAAATTGCAACAGGGCTATTCCTAGCCATACACTATTGCCCAAACACAGAAGCTGCATTCGACAGAGTAAGACACATTTGTCGAGACGTAAACTATGGATGACTACTACGAACATTACATGCAAATGGAGGATCAGTATTCTTTGTATGTATTTACCTACACACTGGACGAAATATATACTACGGATCATATAACTTTATACACACATGATCAGTAGGAGTAGCAATCCTATTCTTAACTATAGCAACAGCGTTCATAGGATATGTACTACCATGAGGACAAATATCATTCTGAGGAGCAACTGTAATTACAAATCTGTTATCAGCCATCCCATATGTAGGAAATGAAGTAGTACAATGAGTATGAGGGGGATTTGCAGTAGATAACGCAACATTAACACGATTCTTCGCCCTTCACTTCCTAATACCATTTGTAATTGCAGCCATGGTATTAATTCACCTATTATTTCTACATCAAACAGGATCAAACAACCCACTAGGACTAAACAAAAATACTGACAAAATCCCATTCCACCCATATTTCACCGTAAAGGACATTATAGGATTCGCAATCATACTTATAGCCCTTACTGTGCTAACCCTGAAGGAACCTTACATACTTAGAGACCCTGATAACTTTACGCCGGCAAATCCATTAGTAACACCAGTCCACATTCAGCCAGAATGATATTTCCTATTTGCATATGCCATTCTACGATCAATCCCCAATAAACTAGGAGGAGTAATTGCCCTTGCAATATCAATTGCAATTCTATTTATTATACCAACATACAAATCAAAGTTCCGAGGAACACAATTCTACCCAGTCAATCAAGTAATATTCTGAATTATAACAAACACAGTAATCCTACTAACATGAATTGGAGCACGACCAGTAGAGGAACCTTACATCCTAACAGGACAAGTATTAACAACAATCTACTTTTTATACTACATAATGAGTCCCATAATAACAAAGGTATGAGACAAAATAACAAACTAAAGTTAAAAAGCTACAGCTAAGCCTAATGTCTTGAAAACATTATGAAAGAAGTTCAATTCTTCTATTAACTTAATTATACCTAAATTAATACACTACAATAAAGAGAAAATAAAACACTTAACTCCAACAAAAAACAAAAGGTAATTCAACGAAAGAGGTAAAAAACTCTTTCAAGCCAAATACATCAACTTATCATAACGGAACCGGGGCAATGTACCTCGTACCCAAACAAACAGAAAAGAAATAAAAACAACCTTGATATAAAAGAGAAAAGAATATAAATCTCTTCCTAAGAAAATAATACAAAACAACAATCTTATAAAAAGAATTCTAGCATACTCTGCCAAAAAAATTAAAGAAAAACCACCACCTCCATACTCAACGTTAAACCCAGAAACAAGCTCAGACTCACCCTCAGCAAAATCAAATGGAGTACGATTAGTCTCGGCCAAACAAGAAATAAATCAAACAAAAGACAAAGGGAGAGAGAAAAAGATTAGCCACAAATAAACCTGAAAGGAATAGAAATAAGTTAGATCATATCTACAAATCAAAATTACAAATGAAAGCAAAATAAAGGCTAATCTAACTTCATACGAAATAGTTTGAGCTAAAGCACGAAGGGCTCCTAATAGAGAATAACCAGAATTAGAAGACCAACCTGCAATTATAATAGTATAAACGCCAAGACTAGTACAGGCCAGGAAAAATAACAAACCTAATTCAAAGGAGATAAAACCTCTCAAATAAGGAATTAATACCCAAACCAACAAAGATAGGAAAAAGCCAAATACAGGAGAAAAATAATAAATTAAATAATTAGAAACTAAAGGAAAATATTGCTCCCTAGTAAAAAGCTTAATGGCATCTCTAAAAGGCTGGAAAATACCAACAAATCCTACCTTATTAGGGCCCTTACGAATATGAATATATCCCAGGACCCTTCGCTCCAATAGAGTGAGAAAGGCGACACCAACTATAACGAAAACCATCAACAATAAAAAGACAACACCAAGAAATAAATATTCCAACATACATACTACTTGTAAATAAAACTTTACATTAATAGATTCTAAATCCAATGCACTTATCTGCCAAAATAGTAATAACATTAATAATAATCACAAAACTAAAATTATTCCAAATACCCGGTCCTCTCGTACTAAGGTATAAAACAATATTATAGATAGAAACCAACCTGGCTCACGCCGGTCTGAACTCAGATCATGTAAGATTTTAAAGGTCGAACAGACCCAATCACTTTTAGCTCCTACACCAAAAATTAACCTTAATCCAACATCGAGGTCGCAAACCTCCCCGCCAATAAGAACTCTCAAGGAAGATAACGCTGTTATCCCTAAGGTAATTTAATCTTATAATCAAAATAAATGGATCAAAAACATATACATAAATATACAAAATAAAGAGGAGTTAAATAAATTCCTCCCATCACCCCAACAAAACACTTAAATCACTTAATAAAACAAAACAAACAAATAAAAGTAAAGCAAGATAAATGTCAAACTCTATAGGGTCTTCTCGTCCCATAAAAACATTTAAGAATTTTAACTCAAAGACCAAGTTCAATAAAATTATTCAACCTTTAAGACAGTGCATGTCTCGTCAAGCCATTCATACCAGATCACAATTAAAGAACTAATGATTATGCTACCTTTGCACGGTCAAAATACCGCGGCCCTTCAACAAAAATACGTCAGTGGGCAGGCCATACTTCAAAAACTAACAAGAAGAGATGTTTTTGTTAAACAGGCGGACATGAAACTTTGCCGAATTCCTCAAAAGAATTTAACACAATAAAAACAACATAAAATAAAATTTACTAATTACACAATAATTACTACTCCACAAACGATTAAAAAAACATTCCAATAGATAACTTAAATCAATAATCCAAATAAACAAAAAGATAAATAAAATTTTAACATAATCAAATTGAAAATCACTATAAAATCCACAAAACTAAATAAAAAGAAAAATTATAAGAATAAAATAAGGAGCTAATCCCCCTTAATCTTAACGCCAAATAAAAATAAATAAAATAAAAGTAAAAATTAAATAAAGAGCATGAATTAAATTCATTTCTTGGAAAACCAGAGACCACTAAAGACGAATAACATTTCATTACCAACAGCCTATTATTAATAATGATGAAACAATAACTAAAATAAACCATTAACTCCTTTAAAATCGGGAAATAAAAATAAATAATAAAATTCAATGAACCCTGATACACAAGGTACAACAAACAAAATCAGCTTTTAAAAACAAATTAAACCAATCATACCCCTACGGTACAAATAATCTATAGTAAAACCAATTAAATCAAAAATATACAACAACAAAATGATTCTTCAATAAATTAAACAGAGATATACACTAAAACAAAAACAAGACAACCTATAAATCAGATCATGCCGAATTGCACGACACAATAATTCAGCGTAAATGAAAACTCAACTAACAGAAATGATCTGAATCAATCCAGCTGCACCTTCCGGTACAACCACTTTGTTACGACTTATCTCATTAACAAATAAACGAGAGCGACGGGCGATGTGTACATATCCCAGAACCAATTATCATGAAAACAGTCTACAAAACATTACAACCAAATCCAATTTCATACCAATATTTAAATCAATAATCCAAATAAACAAATAACAATGTAATCCATCAACCACTTAGAAACAAGCTGCACCTTGACCTGAAATAAATCAAAATAAAGAAATCAGAAAATTAAATAAACTCTAAAAAGATAATCAATAAACGGCGGTATACAAACCGTAGCAATCTAAGTAAGGTCCAACGTGGACTATCGATAACGGGACAGATTCCTCTGGATGGTATAAGATACCGCCAAATTCTTTAAGTTTCAAGAACATAACTAATACTACTCAGGCACAAAATTTAACGATCCAAAATAATAGGGTATCTAATCCTAGTTTATAAAAGGAATTTCATAGCCTCCAAATAACTAAATAACATATAATAACAATAAAAATTTCACCCAATAAATTAACAAAATAAAATCAAACAAAACTAAACAAACAACTACAACACCAAACACATTCAAACGCCCCCAAGGTATAACCGCGGCTGCTGGCACAAAATTTAACCGAAACTAAAATGAATTGCTAAATACAAAGATACTTGACCAACCAATAATAACTAATGAGAATAAAACAAATACAGAGTACCAACCCATTTAGAGAATAGAACAAAACTCACGCAAAGACTTACATATAAAACAAACAGAAATTGAACGAAAAAGCAAGAATAAAACTTCACTCATTCCTCAATTCATAGATGTACGGGTCAGCTATCAAATAAACT